ACGGATCACTAATACTAATTCAAGATCATAATAAAATTTTGAGGACTCTTCTGACCAAATCAAAAAAATATGAAATTGTCAGCAAAGTTGCTTTTTTTTTGATTTTATTGAAATTCAAAGAATTCGTTTCACTTTCTACATACATTATATATTACATAGGTCATAGATTTGGCATTTGATAAGATAATATAGAAAAAAAAAGAGTGTGACCCTTTTCTTTTGCAATACAATAAAGGTTTCAAATCATTTTCTCGACATGAGCGTTCTATATCGAACAAAAAATTTCAACTAGTCCTTCATTTGAAATTTCAAATGACGATAGTAGTAGAAAGAATACCATGCTATGTTTGGACTTTAAAGGTTTCGCTTTAACCATATAATTAGTCCCGCATTGTTGGTTGATTGAGAATCAAAGCGGATTTACCAATGAATTACGAAATGCTACGTTTCTTAAATATCGTAAATATCATTTTTTATGAATTGATAAAAGATAAAATTCAATTAATTTCAAAATTCATAAGTAATTCGCGAGATCATGCACCCCTTACTTTAATTTTCTTTTTGACTAGTTCAAATTGAAAATCAAAATAATGAAAAAAAGGTGCAGCTGGACCGGCCCAGCCTATTCTTGAAATAAACAACTCGCACACACTCCCTTTCCAAAAAAGATCAATATACAAAATACTACACTTAGATTTATTGGATTTGTTGCTAAAATATCGGTATTAAACCCGAAACTCCCGGCCAGCGGCCATTGGCCCAAGGAAAGGAAAGAATCGGTTAGATTTTTCATACAATCTCCTTTCTTTTACAGATAGATAAAAAAAACAAGAATAGAGTTTCTTTTTTTGTATCACTTCCTTTATATACGTCTACTTAGTATTCCATTTATATGGATTTCTTATATCTATAGAATTGATTTAGAAATCAATATCGATTTTCTATTTATTATCTTTTATTTTTTATTCTATTTATTTGTTATTTGTATTTGAATTTCCCTCTCTCTTTCTAAATCGATATATAGAAAAAAAAAAAATAAATAAAGTTTATTTCGAAATGGAGTTTTTCAATTCAAAATTCCTAATCCTAATGAGAATAATACTTATTAGAATTTTAGAATTAGCGATCAAATTTCAAGTTTCATATCAATTTCGTAATATTTCGTTTGTTGTAAGACTCCTTAAGTTTCAATTTCTAAGAACGGGAAGGAAGAAAGTGGATCGGTATGCTAATTACTCATCCTTAAATCTTTCCTTCCCGGGCAGGGATTAGTGGCTCACATTGTAAATTGTAGGAGTGAATTATTGATATAATTCCAAAAAGCAAGGAGCAAGTATAAGGTCCTGAATAAAATAAATTCAGAAAAAAAAAAATAAGTCAAAATCTTCTATATATATATATGTGATTGTTTAAGTGTTTAAGACAAGATTAAACAAAGGGATTCGCAAATAAAAGCGCTAAAGCGACAACCAATCCATAAATTGTTAATGCTTCCATAAAAGCCAGACTAAGCAATAAAGTACCTCGTATTTTTCCCTCCGCCTCGGGCTGTCTTGCGATCCCCTCTACAGCTTGGCCCGCAGCAGTCCCTTGGCCAACCCCAGGTCCAATAGAAGCAAGTCCGACAGCTAACCCAGCAGCAATAACGGAAGCGGCAGAAATCAGTGGATTCATGATAAGTTAAGTTCCTCACAAAAAAAAAAAATGGTTAATGATACAATCATTCAATGAATTATAGATGAATTATTCCATCACTCAGTTTCATCCAAACAGAGTAACTAAAAACTCCAAATTGAAGTAATAGAATAATATTATTGAATCATCAGAACCGCTTCTCTATCGCTTTTTGAAGTTGGATTCTTAAAAATCCAAAAGTCTATTGTAATCCCTATTTCAATTCATAGTATTAGGGTATTAGATATTTTTTAGGTCATATATAACTATTCACTATCTAATATCCCATATACATGTGTTTCTTCCAGAATGTAAACCAACTTTTTTTATTTGGATCGTAGATCCATTAGAATTATTTTTGAACGGGAAAGACTCCCTAGCTGAATTCGATAATAGTTGGATTCTAGGCATTCAAGATACACAATTTTGAACTGGCTAATTTCTGTTTTTGAATCGCGTTTTTTAATTCTTCTCTTTCTTTATGATTATTCCGCATGGATCGAATTTACATAGAAAAATTGGTTAAGGCGAATCATTTCATAGAGATTTTCATTAGCATTTTATTCTATTTTCTTTCTTCAATTTTTTATTCTTCTTGTTTATTATTGTTTATTAAATTGTTTTTTATTAAATATTTTAGATTTATTTATAAATAAAATTGCATTTATTAAAATATTATTTTATTTATAGAAAATAAAATAATACAAACAGGACATTCATTTTAGGAAACCAATCCTTTCGATCTCTTTCGTTTTTTTTTTTAGTAAATATTTTAGGGGAATCTTTTTTCCTATTACGGTATATTATAACTGCCTTATTAGTTATCCTTTATTAGTTATCTATTGGGATGTTCCCCAAATAGATTATCTTGAGTTCCGCTATTATTTTGGTCTAAATTCAAAAAACAACTATTTGGAAGTGAAGTCAATGATGACCCTCCATGGATTCTCCTATATAAGCGGCGGCTAAAGTTGCAAAAATCAGAGCTTGAATACCACTTGTAAATAATCCAAGGAACATGACAGGTATAGGAATTACTGAAGGTACTAAAGAAACAAGAACAACAACTACTAATTCATCGGCTAAGATATTTCCGAAAAGTCGAAAACTAAGTGATAAAGGTTTTGTAAAATCTTCCAAGATGTTAATGGGTAAAAGGATTGGAGTAGGTTGAATGTATTTACTGAAATAACCCAATCCTTTTTTGCTAAGACCCGCATAGAAATAGGCTACTGAGGTGAGTAAAGCTAAAGCAACAGTAGTATTTATATCATTCGTGGGTGCGGCTAACTCTCCATGGGGTAACTGTATGATTTTCCATGGTAAAAGAGCCCCTGACCAATTACAAACAAAAATAAATAGGAACATAGTTCCTATAAAAGGAACCCATGGACCATATTCTTCTCCAATCTGGGTTTTGCTCACGTCTCGAATGAATTCAAGGACATATTCGAAGAAATTCTGCCCGTCATTCGGAATGGTTTGTGGATTCCGAACAGCTATACTGGCTGAAACTAATAAGATAGCAATTACAACCCAAGAAGTAATAAGTACTTGGCCATGGACTTGAAAACCTCCTATTTGCCAATATAAATGTTGGCCTACTTCTACACCCGATATCTCGTATAACACTTTGAGTGTGTTGGTGGAACATGATAGAACATTCATATTACCCTCTGACAGAAATTGAAATTTCAGGAAATTATTTTAATTCAACCATCTCTTTTTCGACTTGCTTATTTGAATTTTTTGATACGAACTAATAAGATAATATCCCCACTCATTTTTATCTCATTTATATAATCAAATTCAAGAATAGTAAACGATTCCATAAATTTCTGGAGTTCAAAAAAAAATTTTCTATCTTATTATTAATTACGTATTTCGTATATAGCTAGAACGACCCTCACAAATTGCGAATACTAATTTGTTAAGAATTAATCGGATTGAAGCTATAGCGTCATCATTTGCTGGAATTGAAATATCTGCAAGGTCGGGATCACAATTTGTATCGATTAAGCAAATTGTTGGAATTCCCAAAGTGATACATTCTCGAAGAGCTCTATATTCTTCTTGCTGATCAACGATAATTACAATATCGGGTAACCCCGTCATATATTTAATCCCGCCCAGATATGTTTGCAAGTGGGATAATTGTCTCTTGAACATAGCTGCGTCTCTTTTTTTTGGAAGACAGTAGAATTTCCCCGTCTTTTGTTCGATTCTCAAGTCCCTGAACTTATGAAGTCTAGTTTCTGTAGTGGACCAATTGGTTAACATCCCACCGAGCCATTTTTTATTAACATAATGACACCGAGCCCTTATTGCAGCCCGCGCTACTGAATCGGCTGCTTTAGTTTTTGTACCAACAATTAAAAACTCTTTTCCCTTACTTGCTGCATCAAAAACTAAATCACAAGCTTCTGATAAAAAACGAGCAGTTTTAGTAAGATTTGTGATATGAATACCTTTACGCTTGGTAGAAATATAAGGCGACATCCTCGGATTCCATTTCCTAGTACCATGACCAAAATGAACTCCTGCTTCCATCATCTCTTCCAAATTTATGTTCCAATATCTTCTTGTCATTTCTTCCCACACCCCCTCTTTCTTTTTTGTTTAAAAAAAGTGACGAGGTTGTCTTGAACTAAATAATTGTTCCGACGGAACCTTTTCTTCTACCGTGGATTGGACGTATCGATGTCAATACACAATCCAAACCGCTAACCTCTATTCATTATTATCTGAATTTCCATTCCCCCCTCAATGGCCATATAGAAAGAGTTTTTCAAATGGAAATTGAATTCAAAAACGAAAGAAAGTAAGTATGAATACACTTTTTTTAGGAATCATTAAATGATATATGATCTAAATGATTCCTCAGGTGTATCATGGAAATTCTTTTGAACGGCAAGAATCAAATAAGCCTGAGTGGTGAAACAAAATATCTCGTATTTCCCCCTCGAAAAAACTCTTCTTTTTACTTTTCAAAGGAATGCTCTTATTCTTATGTTGCCGCAGTAATCTTTTAAATCCGGTCCCAACGGGGATCATCCCGCCTATAACAACGTTCTCTTTTAGGCCTTTCAACCAATCGATACGACCACGAAGAGCTGCTTTGGCTAAAACTCGAGCAGTTTCTTGAAAACTCGCTTCCGATATGAAACTTTGAGTATTCAAAGATCCTCTTGTTATTCCCAATAGGATAGCGCGATAACAGATCGATTCTTCGAAAGCGCGCCCTGTTCGTTCCGCTCGCAACAATCCAATCAGTTCTCCAGGTAAAAAAACATTAGACATTCCATCCTCGGAAACCAACACTTTTGATGTTATTTGGCGTACAATAATCTCTATGTGCCTATTATGAATTTGCACCCCTTGGGATCGATAAACCTTTTGTATCTTATTAACCAACGATATACGACTTTGCACTATAGTCAGCTCAGTCCCAATCAAGAATCCCCAAGGAATTCCAAGCATTTTTGTTATATGCTCGTTCCAACCCTCAATTCTTTTTTCTAGGTTCATTGATATTGAATCAATTGAACGCACTTCTAAGACCTGTTCCACTTTTGGAAGACCTTGCGTTATATCACCGGATCTCGATTTTTCATATATAAATGTAACTAATGTATCCCCTTCGTAAAAGATCTCTCCATAATGCCCATGAACAGTTGCTCCCGGAGTGGCCAAATAAGGTTTAGCCAATCTTATTACTACAGAGTCAACTTGAACAAGAAAAACTTGACCCGATTTTAAGGGGGGTCCTTTTGTGGCTATATATCCATTTTGACAAATAAACTGACCGAGACTAATTATTGTGGGTCTTTCTTCCCAATAATTAGGACAATAACTTTGATGGAGAAAATACCAATTCAAATTGAATAAATTGAAAACGATCTTACTGTACGGATCACGATTTGAAATTATCCCATTTTCATCCATTAAATAATATTTAAGCACTTGACAAGTTCGTTTGAAATTTTCAAGTTGAAGATATTTAGTTATCAAGATCGGATTATGCGTTAGTAAATAATAAAAGGAATAAAAATTCAAAAAATTAAGGACCGTTCCTAAGGGTCCGATCGAATTCCTAATTTGAATTATAGAATCTGTTGAAATGACTTCTTTTTTCACATTGGGATATTTTATATCGTTCAATAGGTCCATTCGGAAACAATTAGATGATGATAAAATTATCAAGGAAGGATATTCCTTATTGTTATTTAACAATGTGCGAATAGTTCCGTGATTTTGGTGGTTAAGTGATTGTTTCATTTTTCTCTTTGAATAAATGGAATAAAAAGGATTGCTGTTGGTATGATCTGATACATTATCGGAAATGAATCCTGAACCATTCCTTTTTCTGCGATACGAAATAGCGGATTTGACTAAGTCGATTCTTAAGAAAGCTCGAACCAAACCCTTTGTACTTACTTCAATAAAAGAAGTACGGGCCTCCTCGATAGAAGAACTTTTTATGTCTTGGTTCCAATTCAAAATTAAACAAGTCCGAATTAATTGAATACTTGTATCAGAAATTCCTTGAATGGGTTTGGCATTTCCATAAACAATATAATTGACAACTCTCAGTTGCATATTATCCTTTTCTTGTAAAAAGTCCGGAGGGAAGAGTGTTGGTAAATTTAGACTATCTGATATCTCATATGTCACTACGGGGCGAACTAAAACAAAATACTTTTTCTTAGTAGATGTGATCCGTTGGACATAGATCCAATTTTTGCATTTTTTGCAGTCCTTAAAATCGATGTTTCCTTTTCCTGGAGGTATCAAGATCCCACTGTGTCGGGATATCTTATCGGTCTCCCCAGGAAAATGAATATCTCCTGAAAAGATTTTCAGTTCAATTCTCTTTTTTTTTCTCTCCATTCGGACCAATCCGCCCACGTAGCTTCTTGTATTTATATTGAAAACAATTCGTGTATCTATTCCAATGAGACTATTATTTCGTATCATTATCAAAGAAGATTCAGGTAAAATATGCACTTCTTCGGGAATGAAAAAAAATCGATCTAGTTTCATTTGGTATTTTGACTTCAATTCTTTTATTGGTCGAGACTCAATAAAATCCTCTTTTTTAACGATTGAATGCACGCCTAGAGTACCATATTTAGTAATTCCCGAACTCTTTCTTCTGTATCGAGGATCGTCGAAATAAGCAAAAATACTATTATTTCTACGGAAAATACCATTTATTGGTAGTTCAATCGAGATACCTGAATGAGGCATTAACTCTTTCTTTCGTTCTTGAATCGATTGGATTGGAACGAGAAATCTATTTCCTCGCCTTTTTACCAATAAATGAGAATTCCCGTGTAAAATCGACGTGTATATGAGATTCCAATGGACAGGTTCTGAATAATTCGGAATCTTGTCTTTTTTTTTTTTACCAGAAAAATATGAACGAAGTAATTTGTATCTTAGTGGATCATTATTCACTGAGAGAGTCGAAATTGACCCTCGTTCTACAGAAAGGGAAGAAATATTCATTTGATCTTGATCCGTGTGCAGTGAAAAGGGAACTGCACTGGATCTCCATGAACCTCCTGATAATATCCATAAATGACTTGTTTTTGGTAAAAGATGAACATTACTATACGTAAATGTAGACGCGTGGTACACATCATTACTCCAGTGCATTTCTCCCTCTGAGTCAGAATAAATATGTTTTCGAACTCTCTCTTTCAAATTCAAAGTGTATGGTACCTCGCGAATCTCAGCAATTACTTGTTCTGCTTCTACATATTGATTATTTTGAACCAAAAGAAAACTTTTAGGTGGAATAGTTACATTATGTAGAATATCCTCACTCTCAATAGTGACATATAAGGCTATAGAACATATAAAAGCAGGATGCCCGTGACGCGTACGCGTGGGATGAACGAAATCTTCATTAAATTGGATTTTTCCATTCGACGGGGCTCGTACATGTTCTGCAGTACCACCCGTGAAGACTCCTCCAGTATGAAAAGTTCTTAATGTTAGTTGAGTCCCCGGTTCTCCAATGGATTGACCCGCAATAATACCTACAGCTTCTCCCAACTCGACCAGGTCGCCATGAGTGGGACTCCTACCGTAACATAATCGACAGATCCAAGATGTACTCCTACAAGTAAAGGGGGTTCGAATAAATATTGGTTGTGTTTGAAAGGTTATGAATCGATTGACAAGCCCAAATCCAATATCTTGATTTCGGATGGCGATGCACCGTGAGCCCATATATATATCCTCTGCTAAGACACGACCACCTAATGTTTGAATAAAAATTCTTTCGGGCTCGGGCATCATCCCATTTCGAGGACTTACGGCAACCCCTCGGTCGGTTCCACAATCTGTTCTACGTACAACAATGTGTTGAACTACTTCAACAAGTCGGCGCGTAAGATATCCCGCATCTGAGGTTCGTACAGCAGTATCCACAACCCCTTTTCGGGCTCCGTAGCAAGAAATTATATATTCTGTTAAAGACAGCCCTTCGCGTAAATTACTTTGAATAGGTAAATCAATCATTTGTCCTTGAGGATCCGACATTAATCCTCTCATACCTACTAATTGGTGGACTTGAGATGCATTTCCTCTAGCTCCCGAAAAAGACATTATATGGACTGGATTAAGTGAATCTGTCATCCTAAAATTCGGATTCATTTCTTGTCGCAAATATTCACTTGTAGCATACCATACCTCAATAGATTGGCGTAATTTTTCTACTGCGTGCACATTCCCATAATGATGGTGTTGTTCTAAAATGAAACTATGTTCTTCAGCATCTTGTACTAACCATCCCTTAGCAGGGATCGTTAAAAGATCATCAATCCCTAATGAAATGGATGTAGCAGTGGCTTGCTGGAAACCCAGAGTTTTTACTTGATCCAGAATGTGTGATGTATATGCCATTCCGAAGTGATCTATTAATCTGCGAATAAGTTTTTGAATGGCGGTTCCATCTATTACTTTATTGTGAAAGACTAGATTGGCTCGTTCTGCCATAAGTACCTCCATATTCTGCTGATTGGGATTCGACAATGAGTTTGAGTCAATGATTTGAAAACTTCCCTTTCTCAATATTAATCCGGATAGAAATTCAGAGGAAGTAGAGTCCGAGTATAAACAGAGAGATCAAAATTCACGCCATTGTCACAAAATCACTTAATTGAGATGCCATATGATTAGTGACCATACGAGCAGGCTCGACAAAACCCTTGCAGAGCTTCTTCAATTTCTCGAAAAAGAGAAATATGACCAATAGTTGTTCGAATGTATATACAAAGAATTTCTTTTTTTACACTTCTTACTAAAAAAGAGTGTTCATAAATCTCCTGACAAGTACCCCCAGATTCATAGTGAATCTCGCTGGGAACTTCTCTTGAAGCAATAATGCGTTGATCGAGCCGCCAGCGGAGCCAAAAAGGACTATCTAAATTGAGTCTTTTCTGTCGATAAGCTCCAATTGCATCATAGGAATTACAAAAGAAGGGTTCTTTTTGTTTCTTAGACTGATGATTATTATCATCAATTCTTTCATTTTTATACTTTCTTCGATTCCATGGATTATACCTATTTCTACAAATACCTCGGCGATTCCCAATGGTTAATACATATAGACCAATAAGCATATCTTGGGTTGGTACGGAAATAGAATCCCCAATAGCTGGAGACAAGAGATTCATATGCGAAAACATAAGTAAACGGGCCTCCGCTTGAGCCTCCAAAGATAACGGTACATGAACAGCCATTTGATCCCCATCAAAGTCTGCATTGAATCCCTTACGAACTAATGGATGTAAACAAATAGCACGTCCTTCGACTAAAATGGGTTGAAATGCCTGTATGCCTAATCTATGCAAAGTGGGCGCTCTATTCAGCAATACGGGATGCCCCTGCATAACTTCCTGCAATATTTCCCATACAATTGTATCTTTTTCCCGAATTTGACTCTTAGCAACTCCTATGTTCGAAGCAAGATGTTGTCTAATTAATCCCCGAATTACAAATGTCTGGAAAAGTTCTATTGCTATTTCCCGAGGCAATCCACATCGATGTAGTGGAAGTGAGGGTCCTACAACAATCACAGAACGACCCGAATAATCAACCCGTTTGCCAAGCATAGTCTCACGAAATCTTCCCTCTTTTCCTTCAATTACATCAGAAAACGACTTGTAAACCTTATTATGACCATCCCTGATTGGCTGTCCGCGAATCCCATTATCAAGAAGTGTATCTACCGCTTCTTGTACCAATTTCTCTTGACACATTACTAATTCCCCCGGTGTAGATCTATTTGTTGTTAATAGATCGGTAAGCGTAT